AGTGCTACAAGATCTCGTGCACTGGAAACCATGGTTATGGACCCGAATCCATTAGTATGGAACATTTTCTTTTCCAAGTGAAATCCCTTAGTATATGAAAGAGTGAAAAAGTGCTTTCGTTGTTGTGGAATAAGAAGCCTTCGTACCTTAATGCATGTATTTAATTTATTCGGAGCTATTAGAGCGGGATCCACTTTTTTGGGAATATGAGTCGAAGCAATAACTAGAATATTTCTAGTGGAGGAGCTTTCACAATCCTCACAATCCCCGGAGAGATGGTTCACTAATAGACCGAGGGATAAGTAATTTGACTCATTCACAGACAGATCATGAATGTTTGGAATCCATATTATGCAAGGAGACATTGATTTTGCTAATTCGAGTTGAAGGGTGATATCAAATAGGTCTATTTTCGGCGTCATTTCCCTATCTATAGTTATCTCACTCGTCAAAGTTAGCAGCTCCTTTTCAATATCAATATCAATATCAAGGTCAAGGTCATCGTCGTTACTATCATAAAAATCGTCATCATCATCTTCAAAATCGCTCTCTTCATAAAAATAACCTTGAGGCTTGTCATCCAGGAACTTGTTCGTAAATACCGTAATGAAAGGAACGTAGGAGTTTGTCGCTAGGTATTTGACCAAATAGGATCGTCCAGTTCCTATAGAACCTATCACTAAAATACCCCTAGAGGGGGATAGGGCTAATCGGAGCGAAAAGGGTTTTCCATGAGATGGGAAATTAAAACTATTAGCCCCACACGAGGTTTGTGAATGTGAATAAGTGATTGTCTGATAATGAGCAAGGAATATCCGCCTTTCTGCTAAACAGGATCTATTGAACTCATAATTCATTAGACGCTTTTTATGAATGTCAACTAAGTATCGTAAGTAAACGGATCCCGGTTGTTCAATCATTTGATAACCAGAGTCATTCTTTGAGAAATGATCACTATGAGTCAGACTCAATAGAATTTTATCAATCCTTTCTTCCTTCGTTAAGGTGGAGAACTGAACCAAGAATTCTCTTTCTTCATCATCAATCGAATCACTGTTCGCGAACCAGGATTCGATTTTATCATCAATCCAAGCACCGTTCACGTTTTTTCTTTTTCTTATCAATGAATAGATCTCTTTACTTGTACGACTTAGATGTCTCGTATTTCTCGAAAAAGTTATTCGATTGATGGGATTTGGTATAAGACTTAGGAAATCGATGATATCGATGAGATTGATATTCAAATATTTCTTCTTAGAACGTATTGATTTGACCCCATAAGCGGGACCACCACCCAATAGCATGTTGCTGCCAAAAGCAGAACCCCGTATTTCTTCTAGAAAATATCCTAATTGTTTCAGAGCAACTAGAAAGAGATTCTTTAACCAGAAAGAATTCAGTTCAGATGGAGGATACCCATCCAGAAGTTTTCGTAACTCAATCATGTATGATGGAATCATCAAAGATTTGATCTTTTCGAACTCTGTCTGTAACTCACTAGAGGCTCGGGAAACAAAGAGAAGATGTGTACGAACGAGATATCCAGCAACAAGAAGAAGGAAAAGGATTGAATAGAAGAACTCCCGAGCATTTGGTGATCCCAGATGTACCCAGAATGAAAGGGGTGACTCATTATTTCGATGAATCATTTCTTCGGACAGAAGAAGACTATGTAAACACTTCCTCGAAATCTGACTTATCCGATTCCGTTGTGGAAGAATCGCCCACCATATTTTCCGAGGAATTCGCCGTGATATATCCATAATATCGTGAAAAATGGATACAACTTTTTGACTGCTACTTCGTATCGGTATCGGCAATAGGTCTAAAAAAGTATCTAAAAGGATGAAATTTAGATGTAGATATTGGTACCCTATCGAAGTTAGATATTTGTACCCTGTCGAAGTAAAGAACCATGGCAGATATGTTTGGAACAGCTTCCATTTTTTTGAGAGATTTGCTCGTAGAAAGATTCTATCCATCTGCCGTTTCTCAACGCATTTCTTTAGACAAAGACTCTGTTTTTTCCTCTTTTTGGCTCGTAAATATTTATCAGAACATGGAATGTGAATCAAACCCATGTTTGAATTGAAATTGAGATTGAGATACTGATGCAAGTTCTTCCCTTCTGAATCAGACGGATTCATATCTGAAAGAGGTTGACAATAAGTTCTTTCTAAATTGACTATTTGTCCCTCTGTTAGAGGTGTTCCAGAAATGTCTGCGATTGCGTAAAGAGCTCTACGAACGAATCGAGCGGATAGAATTGGAAAATCGTTAGGTATGAATATGTTAGATACCCGTGACTCGATCGTTGAAATAGCATCTCTCTCCGAAAAAACATGTTTTTTTTTACCGACGCACAAAGAAAATTTTTTGTTGCCAGTGAACAAGATATTAAGGAATTGTCCATACGTAAGATCATAATTATTGATACGGGCCTTTTCTACATAAAAAGGGAATCTTTTGTTACAATAGAACCAGAAGTGATGTGGATTATTCAAGAATCGAAGTCGATTTGCTTTTAAAAAAGAAGATATCAATGAACTTCTATGAAATGGTTTCACGGGATTCATCCAATTGTCTCGATCGTGGGATAGCATTGAGAAATAGGAATCAGTGTTATCAAAGGATTTCCTGCGATTTTTTCTAGTAGGAGTATGGAATGAGTCAATCGTCCACTTTGGTATCTTATTGAACAAAAATGGTGATATTGTTCCTCCATCGATCAACAATTTCGATTTTTGGGAAGTATTATGATCATCCAATAAGAAGGGTTTCAATTTATTCAAATGAACGATTTGAACACCTATTGATTCTAACAACTGATCGCAGAGTTGATCATTCGGACCTTTGAATTGAGAGATGTGGATCTCGGACCCACGAATGGGGGTATTCCCGAAACTCACAAAGAAAAAAGAAAGTGACTTAGACAAAAAGAGAAGGAACTTGGGCAAAAAGAGACGGAACTTGGGCAAAAAGAGACGCAAAAAGGTGGACCAAAATAAACGAAGTGGCTTAGAAGGATCTTGTTTGTCGAAAACCCTGGACCAATCAATCGAATATTGATTAATATTAATATTATTAATATATTGATTAATATTAATTAATATATTAATAATATTAATACGTAATCGATCGAACACTACTTGAAAAACTTGAAAACGGCTCTTCTGCTCAGAAACGAAATGTTCCAAATGTTTCTGGAAATTCTTGCTCCCATTGGACCATTTGTATCTATATGCATCAGGATCCCGATTCATGGATCTCTCGGTTCGAGAAAGAAGAGGATCGAACCATTTCTTCTCACTCTTTTTCAAATTTGATAAATGTTGGTTGATCGTATATTTCATTATAGTTCTATGATTCAGAGTATCATTTCCTATTTGATCCCTTTGAATTCCATATTCGAAGTTGCGATCGGATCTATTCATAAAAAAAAATCGATTCGAACCATTTCTTATGTACCCATGGATGCTATATTGGATTTGAATCAGATTTTGGATCAATCTATATTGATTGACTGCCTTCATTATGTTGTTGATAGCAAATACCACTCTTTTTGGTTTTGGATCTTCCAAAGCATTCCCGCACCGGACCCAATTTTTTCTTATCTGTCGATAAAAAGATTCATTCTCTTCAAAAAAAATAGGAGGTAGAACCAATAAAGATTTCTTTTTCGATTCATCCCTGGAGTTGAATACCTCATTCAAGAATTTTTTTTGATCCAATCCGCAGGAATCAATAGAAAAGGCAAATCCCTTATGATACACCAGATCCGGCTCGGTTATTGATAGAGTTAATAGATCCGCCATTTCTTGAAATCTCTCTTCTGCGTGGTGAAACGTGTATCCTCCCCTGTTCCGGTCATGGAATAGATGAAATAAATCAAAAAATGGATTTTGGTTCAAGAATGAAATCTTCTTGGAACTGTCCATATCCGGTTCATCCTTCGGAACCATATCGCATCCCTGATCTGATGAAATAGGATGAATTGAGACGGTTTTTTGTAAATACGTAATTATCTTGAATATATCAACCATTTCTTTATTTTCCGATCGCCTGAAACGGACAAAAGAAACATCTTGTTGTTTCTTCAACAATTTCTGATCTCTAGTGGACCTCTCAGTAGGAGTCGAACCCAGATAAAGTTCTGACCATCTGTCAGAGAAAAAAGAACGAGAGGATCTTGTAGGATTCCCAAGAAATTCTTCGATTTCTTTGGGAAGTTGTTGAACCTTTCTTTGATTGATCCAAGTACTCTCTTTCGGATCCATGAAAGAACTCTCAGGGATCTCTTTCCCTTTTGGAAGATACAGGAGCGAAACAATCAACCTATGGATATTGGAAGACTCAAAAGAGTCTTCCAATGAATCATTTCTGGGTCCAATGGAGTTTACGGGTATAGGAAGAAGCCCCCTCAAATAGATATTTTTTCTTTCGACCAGATTTCGATTGTTAAGACGATGTAGAAGGACCACTACTACAAGCAGTACTACACCTTTGATCGTGAAAGATCGATTGCTTGTTGAACCCTGCGAATCGCGTGAAAAGAGGATACTTACTATTCGTGGGTCAAAGAGTTTCATAAAACGTTCTTGGTCGAAAAAAACGTGAATGAAAGATCCCACTGAATCCAATTTGGTCCACGAATCTAAGAAATAGTGAGAATTCTTGATCTCTCTCAATACCTCCCTAAACTCAAAAATCCAGGATTTATATAGACGTCGTTTTGCCCTGTCTTGCCTCATATTGATATTGATTCCTCCTTAGGATTTCTTTAAAATTTGACTTTATATTTATATATGTATTTAATTAATATTGGAAATTTTTATTATTATCATGTAGAATTGACTTGGAAATTTTTATTATTAATTATCATGTAGAATTGACTTGGAAATTTTTATTATTAATTATCATGTAGAATTGACTTGGAAATTTTTATTATTAATTATCATGTAGAATTGACTTGGAAATTTTTATTATATTTATTATTATTATATTTATTATTATATAGAATATATAACGATTTTTCTATAGAGTTAGGCTAGATACTTGAAATATATGCTAATCCCCATTACGCATCCATGGCTGAATGGTTAAAGCGCCCAACTCATAATTGGCAAATTCGTAGGTTCAATTCCTGCTGGATGCAGTACAACGCGAACGTTCAATACGTCTATTGGAATTGGCTCCGTATCAATGGAATCTCATCATCCATACATAACGAATTAATATAATTACTATGGTATATTCATATCATAACATATGAACAGTAAGAAGTAGAATTCTTATCGATACCGGAACTCATAGGGAAGAAAATAGATTTATGGATGGAATCAAATATGCAGTATTTACAGACAAAAGTATTCGGTTATTGGGGAACAATCAATATACTTCTAATGTCGAATCAGGATCAACTAGGACAGAAATAAAGCATTGGGTCGAACTCTTTTTTGGTGTCAAGGTAATAGCTATGAATAGTCATCGACTCCCGGGAAAGGGTAGAAGAAAGGGACCCATTATGGGACATACAATGCATTATAGACGCATGATTATTACGCTTCAACCGGGTTATTCTATTCCACCTCTTAGAAAGAAAAGAACTTAAATTTAGAAAGAAAAGAACTTAAATCAAAATACTTAATAACACGGCGATACCTTTATACAAAACTTCTACCTCGAGCAGAACCGTCGGCAGTCAAGTGAAATCCAATCCACGAAATAATTTGATCTATGGACAGCGTCGTTGTGGTAAAGGTCGTAATGCCAGAGGAATCATTACCGCAAGGCATAGAGGGGGAGGTCATAAGCGTCTATACCGTAAAATTGATTTTCGACGGAATGAAAAAGACATATCTGGTAGAATCGTAACCATAGAATACGACCCTAATCGAAATGCAAACATTTGTCTCATACACTATAGGGATGGTGAGAAGAGATATATTTTACATCCCAGAGGGGCTATAATTGGAGATACCATTGTTTCTGGTACAGAAGTTCCTATCTCAATGGGAAATGCCCTACCTTTGAGTGCGGTTTGAACTATTGATTTACGTAATTGGAAGTAACCAATTAGGTTTACGACGAAACCTAGAAATCGATCACTGATCCAATTTGAGTACCTCTACGGGATAGACCTCAACAGAAAACTGAAGAGTATCGGCAGCAAGTGATTGAGTTCAGTAGTTCCTCATAGAAAATTATTGACTCTAGAGATATGGTAATATGGAGAAGACAAAATTGTTTGAAGCACCGACAGAACCGGAAGCGCCCCTTGTTTCAAAGAGAGGAGGACGAGTTATTCACATTTCATTTGATGGTCAGAGGCGAATTGAAAGCTAAGCAGTGGTAATTCTACCCCGGGGGAAAAATAGAGATGTCTCCTACGTTACCCGTAATATGTGGAAGTATCGACGTAATTTCATAGAGTCATTCGGTCTGAATGCTACATGAAGAACATAAGCCAGATGAAGGAACGGGGAGACCTAGGATGTAGAAGATCATAACATGAGTGATTCGGCAGATTTGGATTCCAATATATCAACTCATGTGGTACTTCATCATACGATTCATATAAGATCCATCTGTCTAGATATCATCATATACATCCGGAAAGCCGTATGCTTTGGAAGAAGCTTGTACAGTTTGGGAAGGGGTTTTGATTGATCAAAAAGAAGAATCTACTTCAACCGATATGCCCTTAGGCACGGCCATACATAACATAGAAATCACACTTGGAAAGGGCGGACAATTAGCGAGAGCTGCGGGTGCTGTAGCGAAACTGATTGCAAAAGAGGGTAAATCGGCCACATTAAAATTACCATCTGGGGAGGTCCGTTTGATATCCAAAAACTGCTCAGCAACAGTCGGGCAAGTGGGTAATCTTGGGGTGAACCAGAAAAGTTTGGGTAGAGCCGGATCTAAGTGTTGGCTAGGTAAGCGTCCTGTAGTAAGAGGGGTAGTTATGAATCCTGTAGACCATCCCCATGGGGGTGGTGAAGGGAGGGCCCCAATTGGTAGAAAAAAACCCACAACCCCTTGGGGTTATCCTGCGCTTGGAAGAAGAAATAGAAAAAAGAAAAAATATAGTGATAGTTTGATTCTCCGTCGCCGTAGTAAATAGGAGAGTATTGAAAATCAAATATGTTTCTTCGTCTTTACAAAAAAAAATAAAAAAGATAGGAGGAATTTGCTGTGACACGTTCACTAAAAACACTAAAAAAAAAACCCTTTGTAGCTAATCATTTATTGGAAAAAATTGAGAAGCTCAACCGAAGGACAGAAAAAGAAATAATAGTAACTTGGTCCCGGGCATCTACCATTATACCCAAAATGATCGGCCATACAATTGCTATTCATAATGGGAAAGAGCATTTACCTATTTATATAACAGATAGTATGGTAGGTCACAAATTGGGAGAATTTGCACCTACTCGGAATTTCCGGGAGCATACGAGAAACGATAAAAAATCTCGTCGTTAATGTTAATAAAGTTAA